AAGGGATTCCTTGGTTCGGGCCGAAGAAGCGAGGATCCCACCAAAGCGCCTTCTACTACTTCTAATAGGCCATCAACTAGATCAGAATCCGTCTCAACGAGTCTATAAGAAGTGATCCAATTTTTTTCATCGGGTCCGGGTAGAGACCAAAGATCTTGAGCGATCGATCCGGCAGAACAACTCAAAAGATAAAGAAGTATCGTTAATTTCTTCATGTTCGTTCCAAGTTCGAAGAACCATTTGTACAAATAAGGATCCCCTTCGTAACATGATTGCTTCTTCATATAGATAGATATAGGATCTATAAGGCAGCAATTATTTATAAGTACATTTTGTGCAACAGCCCTTCCTATCTGATAGAAAAGGATCCCATGATCCGGAACCGGTCTTACATGGGCTCGCAACTCCCAAGTTTGTCTATGAAGAGCGAATCTAATTGTATTAGTGTCTATAATTGATTTCTTCTGTGTAATACTAATCGATAGGGCCTCATTGGTAATTGCTACAAGATCTCGTGCATTGTAACCCATGGCTATGGACCCGAATCCATTAGTATGGAACATTTTCTTTTCCAAGTGAAATCCCCTAGTATATGAAAGGGTGAAAACGTGCTTTCGTTGTTGTGGAATAAGAAGCCTTCGTATCTTAATGCATGTATTTAATTTATTCGGAGCTATTAGAGCGGGATCCACTTTTTGGGGAATATGAGTCGAAGCAATAACAAGAATATCTCTAGTGGACCGTCTTTCACAATCCCCGGAGAGATAGTTCAATAATAAACCGAGGGACTCCGACTCATCCACATACAGATCATGAATGTTTGGAATCCATACTATGCAAGGAGACATTGTTCTTGCCAATTCGAATTGCAAGTTGATAGAAGCTAGGTCTATTTCCAACTCGATGATATACCTAAGCATCTCATCATCCACCGTATACTCCTCCCTCAGCTCCGGGTCCGAGTCCAAGTTCGAATAAATAGAGTCGCGATCATCAATACCATCAATATCCACATCTTTAAGCGCACCCATATAGTCCTTAGCAGGATCGCTATCATCATCAATACCATCAATATCCACAGCATCAAGCGCACCCATATAGTCCTCCGGATCGAGATCATCAATAACTATTTTCAAATCCAGCTTGTTCAGAAATACCGTAATGAAAGGAAGATAGGAGTTTGTCGCTAGGGATTTGACCAAATAGGATCGTCCAGTTCCTATAGGACCTATCACTAAAATACCCCTAGAGGGGGATAGGGCTAGGCGGAACGAAAAGGTTTTTTGTTTTCCATGAGATGGGAAATGAAAACTATTAGCCCCACACGAGGTTTGTGAATAAGTGATTGTCTGATAATGAGCAAGGAATATCCGTCTTTCTGCTAAACAGGATGTATTGAACTCATAATTCATTAGATCCTTTTGATGAATGTCAACTACGTATCGTAAGTAAATTGCTCCCGCTTGTTCAAACATTTGATAACCATAGTCACTCTTTACTAAATGATCAATATGAGTCAGACTCCATAGAATTTTATCAATCCCTTTTTCTGGCCTTAAGGTGGAGAAATGAAACGAGTAAACTCGCTCTTTATCCAAAAACCAATCACAGGTCTCGATCCAGGATTCTATTTCATCATGAGTCTGAAACCTTTGTCCTTTTCTTATCCATGAATAGATCTCTTTACTTGTATGACTTAGATGTCTCGTATTTCTCGAAAAAGTGATTCGATTGATGGGATTTGGTATGATACTTAGGAGATCGATGAGATTGAAAAATATCTTCTGTATAAATTTGACCCCATAAACGGGACCACCACCAAATAGCGCAAAACCCAGTATTTCTGCTAGAAAATCTTCGAATTGTTCCCGAGCAACTAGAAAGAGATTCTTTAACCAGAAAGAATTCGGTTCAGGTTTAGGATACCCATCCACAAGTTTGTACACCCCAATCGTGTATGATGGAATCGTCAAAGATTTTATCCTCTCGAACTCTGTCTGTAACTCACTAGAGTCTAGGGAAACAGAGAAAAGAAGTACCTGAACGAGACATCCAGCAAGAAGAAGAAGTAAAAGGCTTGAATAGAGGAACTCCCGAACATTTGGCGAGCTCAGATGTGTCGATATCAACGGTGACTCATTATTTCGATGAATCATTTCTTCGACCCGAAGAAGCCTACGGAAACACTTCCATGAAATATCACTTGAAATCTCACTTATCGGTGCCCACAATCCCCACAATTTTAGCTTAAGAGCTCGCCATTTTAGCTTAAGAATTCGCCATCCTGATCTGTGCATAATATAATGAAAATTGGATACAAATTTGTGACTGCTACTTAGCATCGGCAATAGGTCTGAAAAAGCATCTAAAAATATCAAATTTAGATATTTGTACCCTGTCGAAGTAAAGAACCATGGCATATATGTTTGGAATAGATTCCATTTTGAGAGAGTTGAAAAAGCACTATCTCGTTGAAAGGTTCTACCCATCTGCCCTTTCT